GTCCGAAGAAATGATTCATCGAAAGAATGAGTCACCCATTCCATTGATATGGGCACATCTGAGATCAACAAATGCTCGGGAGTTCCTCTATTCAATCTTTTTCCTTCTTCTTGTTGCTGGATATTTCGTTCATATACATCTTCTCTTTGTTTTCCGAGCCTCTAGCGAGTTACAGACAGAGTTAGAAAAGATCAAATCTTTGATGATTCCATCATGTATGATGGAATTTCGAAAACTTCTGGATAGGTATCCTACATCTGAACTGAATTCTTTCTGGTTAAAGAATCTCTTTCTAGTTGTTCTGGAACAATTAGGAGATTCTCTGGAAGAAATACGGGGTTCTGCTTCTGGTGGCAACATGCTATTGGGTGGTGCTTATGGGGTCAAATCAATACGTTCTAAGAAGAAATATTGGAAGATCAATCTCATTGATCTTGTAAGTATCATACCAAATCCCATCAATCGAATCATTTTTTCGAGAAATACGAGACATCTAAGTCGTACAAGTAAAGAGATCTATTCATTGATAAGAAAAAGAAAAAACGTGAACGGTGATTGGATTGATGAGAAAATAGAATTCTGGGTCGCGAACAGTGATTCGATTGATGATGAAGAAAGAGAATTCTTGGTTCAGTTCTCCACCTTAACGACAGAAAAAAGGATTGATAAAATTCTATTGAATCTGACTTATAGTGATCATTTATCAAAGAATGACTCTGGTTATCAAATGATTGAACAACCGGGATCAATTTCCTTACGATACTTAGTTGACATTCATAAAAAGGATCTAATGAATTATGAGTTCAATAGATCCTGTTTAGCAGAAAGACGGATATTCCTTGCTCATTATCAGACAATCGCTTATTCACAAACCTCGTGCGGGGCTAATAGTTTTCATTCCCCATCTCCTCCCTTTTCGCTCCGCTTAGCCCTATCCCCTTCTAGAGGTATTTTAGTGATAGGTTCTATAGGAACTGGACGATCCTGTTTGGTCAAATACCTAGCGACAAACTCCTATGTTCCTTTCATTACGGTATTTCCGAACAAGTTCCTGGATGACAAGCCTAAAGGTTATCCTATTGATGATAGTGATGATAGTGACGATACCAATATTGATGATAGTGACGATATTTATATTGATGGTAGTGATGATGACCTTGATATTGATACGGAGCTGCTAACTATGTATATGACGCCAAAAATAGACCGATTTGATATCACCCTTCAATTCGAATTAGCAAAAGCAATGTCTCCTTGCATAATATGGATTCCAAACATTCATGATCTGCATGTGAATGAGTCGAATTACTTATCCCTCGGTCTATTAGAGAACTATCTCTCCAGGGATTGTGAAAGATGTTCCACTGGAAAGATTCTTGTTATTGCTTCGACTCATATTCCCCAAAAAGTGGATCCCGCTCTAATAGCTCCGAATAAATTAAATACATGCATTAAGATACGAAGGCTTCTTCTTCCACAACAACGAAAGCACTTTTTCATTCTTTCATATACTAGGGGATTTCACTTGGAAAAGAGGATGTTCCATACTAACGTCGGGTCCATAACCATGGGTTCCAATGCGCGAGATCTTGTAGCACTTATCAATGAGGCCCTATCAATTAGTATTACACAGAAGAAATCCATTATAGAAACTAATACAATTAGATCAGCTCTTCATAGAAAAACTTGGGATTTTCGATCCCAGATAAGATCGGTTCAGGATCATGGGATCCTTTTCTATCAGATAGGAAGGGCTGTTGCACAAAATGTACTTCTAAGTAATTGCCCCATAGATCCTATATCTATCTATATGAAGAAGAATTCATGTAAGGGAGGGGATTCTGATTTGTACAAATGGTACTTCGAACTTGGAACGAGCATGAAGAAATTAACGATACTTCTTTATCTTTTGAGTTGTTCTGCCGGATCGGTCGCTCAAGATCTTTGGTCTTCATCCAGACCCAATGAAAAGAATTGGATCACTTCTTATGGATTCGTTGAGAATGATTCTGATCTAGTTCATGGCCTCTTACTATTATTACTATTAGAAGTAGAAGGCGCTCTGGCTCTGGCGGGATCCTCACGGACAGAAAAAGATTGCAGTCAGTTTGATAATAATCGAGTGACATTACTTCTTCGGTCCGAACCAAGGAATCAGTTAGATATGATGCAAAATGGATCTTGTTCTATCGTTGATCAGAGATTTCTATATGAAAAATACGAATCGGAGTTTGAAGAAGGGGCCCTCGATCCGCAACAGATAGAGGAGGATTTATTCAATCACATAGTTTGGGCTCCTAGAATATGGCGCCCTTGCGGCAATCTATTTGATTGTATCGAAAGGCCCACTGAATTGGGATTTCCCTATTGGACTGGGTCATTTCGGGGCAAACGGATCATTTCTCATAAAGAGGATGAGCTTCAAGAGAATGATTCGGAGTTCTTGCAGAGTGGAACCATGCAGTACCAGACACGAGATAGATCTTCCAAAGAACAAGGC